ATTGAGTACTATGTACATTCCATACCATATATGGAATTTATATCTACATATAAGAAGATCCATCCTATTGGAGTAGTGTAGATTGATCTATATTAACCTTGTATTATACAACTTGACTATAGTCTACAGTATTTTATACACTGTAGAACTCTTTTTACACTACAATAAAACTATGAGAAAGTAAAGTATGGTAGAAAGAAAGATATGAATCTTTCTTTCTACCATATACTATCGGATCGTATAGAATACTGCCGATTCTAGTCCGCGCAGTTCAGTTAAGACGCGGAATTTGAATCCTTTTCATCAGAAGTCAAGTTTCGTTCAAATTTATTAATCATTTTTACTTTGATTTTGACTAACTGTTTTTACGTAAATGATAAGTAGAAAAGCAGTAGGCACGAGAACGAACAATGCAGTAGCAATAAATGCAAGAATATTTACTTCCATAATCTAATCGTTTTTTTATTTGAATTTTATTTCACAATAACTCGGGATTTAATCCCATAGAGATGATAAACCTTTTGCCTGTAAATTCAATGGATGAATTCCCTCTTGATGGTATTGAATCGAATCAATATTATAAATAACAATATCTGAGCTATCAAATCAGCCCATCGTCGAGAATTGAATAGTATACCATAGGAAGATCTTTTCCGAATCAAATCAAAAATGGGATTCCTGATCCAATCAAGAATTTTTTATTCACTGTTCCGTTCTTTCTTTTCGATAACCTACCCTAAGCCTTTCTTGTTTCATTATCCGATGAAGTATCATCGGACGACCCTTCCATTCCCATTAGCCCCAAACCAAAATAAACAATAGAGGTGAAATGGAAAAAGAAAGAGGTTAAGTTCTAAACTCTTTTTTTTTAATGATCTAATTTTCTTTGAAGACAAAGGCGTGTGGTAAAGATGAATCCGAGTAGAAAGTTCTATTAATTAATATTATATTATTATAGTAGTGTTTTCGATGTCGATGGGACTCCGAAAATACAATAAATCAAAAAAAGGGAGGAAATCTTATTCATTCCTTCTCTAAGAAAGGTGCTATTGTGGGACGATCTTTATCTTTCTTTTATCCTCTTTCCTCAGATTATTATATTAGGACTAGGACACATATATCAAAAGTTCAGTGTGCAATTTTAATAAAATAGATTGTTCAAATTCAAATTAGTAAATTTACTAATTGAGGTTACCCAAAATCAGAACCAAAATCCGAGATAATGACATTTGGAAACGTAGCTCATGGGGGGAATTAGATTCCCTTTATTTTGGGTCATATAAGAAAGAAATTCCATTTGTGTATGTGCTACCAAGAACCCTGTGGTACTCTCTTCTCTGTCCATATTCCATTATGAACAATAGAAAAAGAGGACCCAATATATCTTGGAATCCTGAATATAATGTTACCAACAATTGTACTAATTCAAATATATCTTTATACCATAAATCGGTACTCGTTGCAGTACCGAAAATTTGCATCTATTTGTTTGATGATGAGAAATACGAAAGAAAATAAAAAAAAAGAGACCCTTTTTCTTGAGAATGAAATTCTGCCCTGCCCCTTGGCCCATCTTTCACAGAAAAGAGAGAGTTTAATTGATGGATTTATTGGATTCGTCGGGACTGACGGGGCTCGAACCCGTAGCTTCCGCCTTGACAGGGCGGTGCTCTAACCAATTGAACTACAATCCCAGGGAAATTAAGGGATATAGCAGAAAATTTGACTCCTACGTATCAGGTATTTCGGAAGGACAATAGGTTATACCTTCTCTTGGTAGATTGACGAATTGTTGGGCCGAGCTGGATTTGAACCAGCGTAGACATATTGCCAACGAATTTACAGTCCGTCCCCATTAACCGCTCGGGCATCGACCCAGGAAGAATCCTTTTTAGACTTATTGGGAATCCATGATCAACTTCCTTTCGTAGTACCCTACCCCCAGGGGAAGTCGAATCCCCGCCGCCTCCTTGAAAGAGAGATGTCCTGGACCGCTAGACGATGGGGGCGTGAGAGACATACTAATTGATTAGCCGCCATCATACTAGACTATGATCATAACATAATATCAACTTTTCAAATTGTCAATATAAATAGAATAGAATAGCATGATTCGATCCAAGCTCTATTTTAATTATTTCATAAAATTTTTTTGATTCGTTATTTATGAATTATTCATTATAATTGCCATGCATTACATTATATTAAATATAATAATAATAAATATAATTATATATAATAGATATATATAGATTATCATAGAACTAAATCTATAATTATATCTATAATTATCTTAATTTATATTAAATAATAATAAAATAGAAAATTTCTAGTACGAAAAATACGATTCCGCCCGGAATGGAATAATTTGTCGAAAAAGAGGGGGTTTAATTCCATTTATTACACTTTCATTCATTGGTTCATTTATTGTATTGTTAAGATATGCCTAGCTCACACTAAGCTAGGAGATTACTAAACGATAAATATGAGAAGAGAGATC